GAAGAAAAGGAGGATCCGGACAAAATCGATGAAACGGAAAAGATCCGAGTGAATGGAAAGGACAAAACAAAGGATGAATTCCACTTGCACTTAAAAGAAACATGCTATAAAAAGAGCCCAACTTCTTATTCTGGCAATCAAGATATTTCGAAGTTAGAAATACTTAAAGAAGAAAATAAAAACCTCTTCTGGTTTGAAAAACCCCTTCTTTCTCTTCTTTTCGACTATAAACGTTGGAATCGTCCAACGCGATATATAAAAAACAATCGATTTGAAAATGCGGTAAGAAACGAAATGTCACAATATTTTTTTTATACATGTCAAAATGATGGAAAACAAAGACTTTCTTTTACATATCCCCCCAGTTTATCAATTTTCTGGGAAATGATACAAAGAAAGATTTCTTTATCTACAACAGAAAAATTATTATATGATGAACTATACAATTATTGGATTTATACCAATGAACAAAAAAAAAACAGCTTAAGCAATGAATTTGCTAATAGAATTGCAGTTCTAGACAAAGGACTTTTTTATATAGATGTACTCGATAAAAAAACTCGATTATGCAATGATAAAACTAAAAAGGAATATTTGCCAAAAATAAATGATCCTTTCTTAAATGGATCCTATCGTGGAATAAAAAAAAAAGTATTTTCATCCTCTATTATAAATGAAACTGCAGTAAAAAATTGGATAGATGGAATTTTTAGAAATAAGATTCATAGTCTTCTTCGTAATGATTATAATTACCACGAATTTGAACAGAAAAAAGATACATTTAATAAAATATCAATATCAACAGAAATTGGGCATTTCATGCCTTTAATGAGTCAATTTGCGGGGGAATCAACATTCAATCTGAATGGAATTTCTTTACTTCCAGAAGAAGGACAAATCAAAAAGCAAAAAAATAGTAAATTACTACAAAAATGGATATATAGAATAAATATAAAAAAAGATAGGAGGAGATACGACCTCCTCCTACATATTTGATCCCTTCGGCCACAAAAAAACTTGTAACACCAAACCCATTTGGAATTCCATCAAGTATTCGTCTATCAAAAAACGAAACTAATTCAGATAAACCTCTTACACCCTTAATTAAAGATGTTGCATAAAAAGCATCTATATAACCATGGTTCGAAGACCAATTATATATTATATTTAATGTTTTGTCCTGAAAAACTCTCTTTAGACTCCTTTTATCAAATGAATTAATTAAGTCAAAATTTGTTAAAAATGAATAAATGGGTTTATATAAAAAGAAGGCTATAAATATTCCACAATAAGCTATACTAACTGAAAAAAATGCATTTATCACAAATTCATACCAATCAAAAGAATTATTATAATTTGAATGTAATGGATTTATGGATGGAGTTAACCATTTAGTTAATATATCAAATTCCATTCCTTCTTGATTGAATGGAATTCCTAAGAATCCAATGAAGATTGTAAAGAGAATCAACACAAAGAGAGGAAATAACATAGTATTGTCTGATTCAGAAGGATATAAAGAAATATTCTTATTGTCAAAGTCAGTATTAGTAATAAAAGATCGCATCATCGTTTTTAGGGGAATTTTATAGGTTTTTTTAGTAAAAACTGAAGCTCTTTCCCTATTATTCATTGTTAATAAGTTAAATAAAGGAAAATTTTTATTAATCGTTTTTAATCCTTTTTTACCCCATAGAGATAGTGAATAGAGGGAACGACTTTTTTTTCCACTGTAATTTTTACAATAAAGATTTAAATGCCCTTCAAACGTAAGTAAATAGATTCGAAACATATAAAATGCGGTTAATCCGGCTGTGAAATAAGCTATTATTGCGAAAATTGGCGAATACAACCAACTATCATTAAGGATTTCGTCTTTGGACCAAAAGCAAGCAAGAGGCGGAATACCACAAAGCGAAAGCGTACCTATTAAAAAAGCTGTTTTTGTAATTGGAACATGTTTTGTTAGCCCCCCCATAAGAACCATATTCTGGCTTTTATCTGGAGAATAGCCAACAAGAGTTTCCATGGAACGAATAAGGGATCCGGCTCCTAAAAACAATAATGCTTTTGAATAAGCATGAGTAATCAAATGAAATAAAGCAGCTCTATAAGAACCCATACCTAGAGCTAACATCATATAACCCAATTGCGACATTGTAGAATAAGCTAAACTTTTCTTAATGTCTTTTTGAGCAAGAGCTAAAGTAGCTCCTAATAATACTGTTATTATACCTATAAAAGGTATTACATACATTATAAAAGGTACAACTACGAAAATAGGAAGAAGTCGAGCGACTAGAAAAATCCCCGCCGCAACCATGGTAGCAGCATGTATGAGAGCTGAGATGGGCGTAGGGCCCTCCATAGCATCAGGTAACCATACATGAAGGGGAAATTGGGCCGATTTAGCAACTGCACCAGCAAATAAACAGAAAGTACATAAAATACAAAATAAAAGATTGACCTCATTATTATTAATTAAGTTAGTGAATATTTCAAATAAATCCTGAAAATCGAAACTACCTGTTATCCAATAAAGACCTAAAATTCCTAATAATAAACCAAAATCCCCGACACGATTAGTCACAAATGCTTTTTGACAAGCATTCGCGGCAATAGGGCGTGTGAACCAAAAACCTATTAATAGATACGAACACATTCCAACTAATTCCCAAAAAAAATAAATTTGTATTAAATTCGAACTAGTCACTAATCCTAACATGGAAGTAGTGAAAAAACTCATATAAGCAAAAAATATCGAATATCTCTGATCATGAGACATATAATTATCACTATAAATAAGAACCAAAATTGCAACAGTAGTGATTAACACTGACATAATAGAAGTAAGTGGATCAAGCAAGTAGCCAAACTCTAAAGAAAAGTCATTATTAATGGTCCAGGACCATACATATTGATAAATAGAATTGTTATTTATTTGTTGAATGGACAGCGTCAGCGAAAAAATCATAGCTATACTTAACAAGGAAATACTAGAAAAAGCCCATATACGCCGAAGATTTTTTGTTGACGTCGGAAAAAAGAGAAGTCCCACTCCTATTAACAAAGGAACTGGAAGTGGAATGAAGGGTATGATCCATGCATATTGGTATATATGTTCCATAATATAAAATTTATATATTTAATTAATTTAAAATTTCATTTTTTGTTTAGAATTTCCCCTTTTTGCAAGAAATTTCAATCAAGATATATATAATAATAACTTAATATGGAATATATCTAATATTTTTATTAGATATTCGAGCTTATTGATTATTGAGTATTTTTTAATAGTCAAATTAAGAAATTAGAATTGGTCAAATAACCCGTTTATTAGTAAAAGTGAATACTTAATAACTAAGTAAATAAATATTCAAGTAGGAAGATAAAAAAGGTACACTTTCATTTATATAGAACTCATTTCTAATACTTAATAATAATGGATAAAAAAGACTATCAATTATATTTAGTAATCTTAAGTAAGATAGACTAAAGATCTTAGTTAGTTTAATTAATTTTTTTATTCTGTAATTTATTCCGAATTATTAACTCATTTTACAGAAAATTTTTGATTGTTTTTTAATACAAATAAAATAAAAAAAATTAATGAAGAAGTTTTCGTGTATAATATAAATACATAGATAATGACTAAAAAACAAAGATTTTTATGTTTGAACAATAGATGTCTTTCACATCCAACTCTAACAATGAATAATAAATTCAATTTGAAATGGCAGTTCCAAAAAAACGTACTTCTATTTCCAAAAAACGTATTCGTAAAAATATTTGGAAAAAAAAGGGCTATTGGGCGGCGTTAAAAGCTTTTTCATTAGCAAAATCCCTTTCTACCGGGAATTCAAAAAGTTTCTTTGTACAAAAAATAAGTAATCAAACCCTGGAATAATCGGAATCAACCTGACTTAAAAAAAATAGCATAACAAATTCTAAATGAAAAATGAAATTTAGAATAAAAAAAAATGATTTAAATTCGTGTTTAGATTAATGAAAAAAAAAGTGTGACTCTTTTCTACGATACCCTTTATTTGTCATTTCTAAGATGGGGATTTTTTCCCCATCAACCTATTTGTTTTGTGACAAAAAAATAAAATTATAAAAGATTTTTCTAGCTATAAATTTTATATTATGGAAAAAAACCAAATAGAAAACTGTAATTCTCAGCCCTCTATTCTATTCGTTTTTGCAATTAATTGAAAACGCCTTTTTTATTTTGTTTGTTTAGTTTAATATTTTATGTGAAACATTTTTTTTTTATAAATTTCAGGAGAAATAAAAACTTTTCTTATATAACACTTCATTTGTTTGTGGAAACGTAAAATAAGGTTTCTATTTTTATGTATTGAAAGAATCTATGTATTTTTTATTTGCTAATTTAGAACTAAGCTAAATAATTTATTATATGTTAGAATTACATAAAAAAAAACGTGATAGGGGTCTACCCCTATATGAGAGACTAGAATGTTAAAATTAATGTTCTATTTATATATAGAGTCTCGACTATTGAATAAGAAATGGGTATTATTATTTCAAACAAGCCGCTATGGTGAAATTGGTAGACACGCTGCTCTTAGGAAGCAGTGCGAGAGCATCCCGGTTCGAGTCCGAGTGGCGGCATGACATTTTATAAATTATAAAAAAAAATTCAATACTTCTAGAGCCGACAGCCTATAAATTAAAAATTAATAATATTTAAAAAATAATTTAATTTCCATTTCATAATTTATAATTTGTAATTGAGCGATTTCTTTTTTTTTTTTAATATAAAATATTATGATATTTTCGACTTTAGAACATATTTTAACTCATATTTCTTTTTCAACGGTTTCCGTTGTAATTACACTCCATTTAATAACTTTAATAGTCAACGAAAAAGTACGACTATATAATTCATTAAAAAAAGGCATGATAGTCACTTTTTTCTCTATAACAGGAGTATTAATTGCTCGTTGGTTTTATTGGAACCATTTTCCATTAAGTGATCTATATGAATCAGTAATCTTCCTTTCTTGGAGTTTTTACATTATTCATATGATTCCGTATTTTAAAACACAGAAAAATAATTTAAGTGCAATAACTACACCAAGTGCTATTTTTACCCAAGGATTTGCTACTTCGGGATTTTTAAAAGAAATGCATCAATCTTCAATATTAGTACCTGCTCTTCAATCCCAATGGTTAATGATGCACGTAAGTATGATGGTACTGGGTTATGCAGCTCTTTTAGGCGGATCTTTATTATCAATAGCACTTTTAATCATTACATTTCAAAAGGATATAATACGGATTTTTAATAAAAGAAAACTTGTTTTAAATGAGTCATTTTTGTTCAGTGAGATTCAATATATAAAAGAAAAAAGTACTATTTTACAAAGTGCTTCGCCCCTTTTTGTTAGAAATTATTACAGATCTCAGTTGATTGAACAACTGGATCATTGGAGTTATCGTGTTATTAGTCTAGGATTTATCCTTTTAACCTTAGGTATTCTTTCAGGAGCAGTATGGGCTAATGAGGCATGGGGATCATATTGGAATTGGGACCCAAAAGAAACTTGGGCATTTATTACTTGGACCATATTTGCAATTTATTTACATATTCGAACAAATAAAAATTTGCAAGGTACCAATTCAGCAATTGTAGCTTTTTTCGGCTTTCTTATAATTTGGATATGCTATTTTGGAGTAAATCTCTTAGGAATCGGACTACATAGTTATGGTTCATTTATGTTAAATTAATATTGAAGATTCAATTTAAGAGAAGACTCCATAAAAAAAAATAAGATAGTAATAGTATAAGGCCAAAGCAAGTTTTTTATAAACAGGTGAGAACCATTTAAATGGTTCTCACAAACGTCAAGCATGTCCGATTTTAATTTAAATTAAATCTTTATTCTTTTTACAAACATAAAAAAGACTGCCTTTTCATTTAATGAAATGAAACTTATTTATAAAAAAAAATTGGATAGAATAGCTTCCACCTTCTCAGCGGATAATGAAAGAACGAAATCCGGGTAAATGCCAATACCCGTTACTGGTAGAAAGATAGAAGTCGAAACAAATAATTCTCGTGGCCCCGAATCAAAAAAAGAATAGTTTGGAGTATTAAATAACTTATACCCATAAAACATTTGACGTGACATAGATAATGAATAAATAGGAGTTAATATCATTCCAATTGCCATTCCAAAAGTAATTAAAATTTTTGGCATTAAAAGAAATTTTTGGCTGGTAATTATCCCCAAAAAGACTATTAATTCCGCAATGAAACCACTCATGCCTGGTAACGCAAGGGATGCCATCGAAAAACTACTAAAGAGTGTAAATATTTTTGGCATTAGAATAGCTATTCCTCCCATTTCGTCGAGATAAACAAGACGTATTCTATCGTAACTAGTTCCCGCTAAGAAAAAAAGTGCAGCACCAATAAATCCATGAGAAATTATTTGTAAAATGGCCCCATTAAGTCCCGTATCAGTTATAGAACTTATTCCTATAATTATAAAACCCATGTGAGATACAGAGGAATAGGCTATTCTTTTTTTTAAATTACGTTGTCCGGGAGATGTTAAAGCTGCATAGATTATTTGCATTGTACCGATTATTATCAACCAAGGAGAAAATATAGAATGAGCATGAGGTAATAATTCCATATTGATCCGAATCAAGCCATATGCTCCCATTTTTAATAGAATTCCGGCTAGAAGCATACAAGTACTGTAATGGGCTTCCCCATGGGTATCTGGTAACCATGTATGTAAAGGTATAATCGGCAATTTGACAGCAAAAGAAATAAAAAATCCAACATATAATATTATTTCTAATGCCAGAGGATATGATTGATTAACTAATCTTTCTAAATTTAAGGTTGGTTCATTAGAACCGTATAAACCAAGACCCAGAACTCCCATTAATAGAAAAATAGAACCCCCTGCAGTATATAAAATAAACTTAGTAGCGGAGTAGAGACGTTTCTTTCCTCCCCACATGGATAAAAGTAGATAAACAGGAATTAATTCTAATTCCCACATTATGAAAAAAAGTAAAAGGTCTCGGGACGAAAATAATCCTATTTGCCCACTGTACATTGCTAACATCAGAAAATGGAATAATCGGGAATCTCGAGCAACTGGCCAAGCTGCTAAAGTAGCTAAAGTAGTAATGAATCCCGTTAATAAAACGGGTCCTATCGAAAGTCCATCTATCCCTAATCTCCAGTGGAAATCAAAAAAGTTTATCCATTTATAATCTTCTGTCAGTTGCATTAATGGATCGTCCGGTTGGAAATGATAACAAAACGCATAGGTTATTAGAAGCAGCTCAATACTAGATATACATATTGTATACCACCGAGTTACCTTATTTCCTCGATGAGGAAGAAAGAAAATACAAGAACCTGCAAATATGGGCAAAACTACAATTGTTGTTAACCAAGGAAAAAATTTCGTGGTAAAGACAAGATACACTTGAGCCAAAAGAACCCGTACCCGAAAATAGAATTTCTATTTTCGGGTACGGGTTCTTTTCGGTAAAAAAATCCAAATTGAAAATTGACTAAATGGATTCAAATGGAATTTTCTGGAACGTATCAATAAGCTAGACCCATGCTCCGAGTTGTTTCATGCCATAAATAAACTCGAACGCTTAAAAAATCTGTTGGACAAGCGGATTCACATCTCTTACAACCAACACAGTCTTCTATTCTTGGAGCAGAAGCTATTTGTTTAGCCTTACATCCATCCCAAGGTATCATTTCTAATACGTCTGTGGGACAAGCTCGAACACATTGAGTACACCCTATACATGTATCATAAATCTTTACTGAATGTGACATTGGATCTATATTTTGTTAACTTCATTAATTTGAATTTTCGATCTAGTTAGAGTAAACTAAGTGAAATACATATTAAAATACCAGATGAATCAATGATTTGCCAGAATTTTGTGAATCAAGCTATTTCTGGATTGGTGACTTATTATAAAATAAAAAAAAAACAGGTCAAAAATACTTTGATTTATTACATTTTTAGAAATATGATTATACCTTACGGTATGATACCAAATAATCTAAATTGAAATAGAATTGATGAATATCAAAATTACATTTATACTTTTTTATAATATATAAATATATAATATTATAGTATAGAATAAAAAAAACTATTTATTCAATAAATTCGATTGATTGATACGAGTTGATTTTCTGTTACGATAAATGGAAGAAACAATAGCCAGTCCAATAGCTGCTTCAGCGGCTGCAATAGCTATAACAAAAATTGAGAAAATGTTTCCCTTTAATTGGCGGCTATCAAAAAAATCAGAAAATGTTACAAAATTTAAATTAACTGCATTGAATATAAGTTCAAGACACATAAGAGCCCGAACCAAATTTCGGCTCGTAACTAATCCATAGATTCCAATCGAAAATAAATAAGCACTCAAAACAAGTACATGCTCGAGCAGCATTGACCAACTCCTTATCAATTTCTATTCATTTCAATATGAACAACAATTAAACCTATTTGATTGATTGACGATAATATCATAAGTTCGAATAGAAGAAATTAAGAAAAAATATGTTAGTAATAATAAAAAGAACCCAAAATTTATAGTCTAATAACATAGAATGTAAATTTAAATGCATACGATAAAATCTAAATTTGGAGTGCTGGTTGTAAATAAAAAAAATCCATTATTTATTGACGAGCCACAGCAATTGCCCCTATTAAAGCAACTAAAAGAATTATTGAAATAAGTTCAAAAGGAAGAAAAAAATCTGTTGATAAATGAATTCCAATTTGTTGGCTCGTAGTTATCAAATCTTGTTCTAGAATCTGGTTTGATTGTATAGTCCAAATAATCCCATACCATGACGTATTTAGAATAGTAATAATTAATGAAACAAAAAGACTTGTACAAACCGCCGAAGTAGCTCTGTCCCCAACAGTCCACAGACGAAAATCTGTGTCATATTCTGGCCCATTCATAAACATTACAGCAAATATTATTAAAACATTTATAGCTCCCACATAAATAAGGAGTTGTGCAGCAGCTACAAAATGCGAGTTTGCTAGAATATAGAATAAAGATACACAAACAAGAACCAATCCTAATGAAAAGGCAGAAAAAATGGTATTGGTAAATAATACTACTCCTAGTCCCCCTAATATAAGACTTGCCCCCAAAAAGACTAAAAGAAAATCATGTATTGGTCCGGGTAAATCCATTATATGTAAAATAAGAGATAAAAAAATCAGAATGTTTCATGATCTTATTGAATTGAAGAAGAAAAAAGATTGATGCGTTCCTAGTTGTTAAATCCTCATGTGTACGCGGTAAAGTTATTCGCCCTATCGCATTCTATTCTTTTATCCGAAAGTAAATTAAAACTATTAAAAACCATTATAGTAAAAAAATTTTAAGTAAAAATGAAGTTTAAAATCTTGATCAATCAATTCAATATAGAGAATAGTTGGCATTATTAGTTATTGACCAAGAAAAATATAGTGGATTTCGTAATTATAAATTATTTTTTAATCGCCCGATTTTTGTTTTCTTTGAGGGGAATTCAAAATTGTTCGAATTGTGTAATCATCGGTTATTGATATTGGTAAACGACCCAGAGCAATTTGATTATAATTTAATTCGTGACGATCATAAGTAGAAAGCTCATATTCTTCAGTCATAGATAAACAATTTGTTGGGCAATACTCAACACAATTACCACAAAATATACAGATTCCGAAATCAATGCTGTAATTAAGCAATCGTTTTTTTCTAATATCGGTTTCCAATTTCCAATCAACAACAGGTAAGTCTATAGGACATACACGAACACATACTTCACAAGCAATGCATTTATCAAATTCAAAATGGATTCGACCACGAAAACGCTCAGATGTGATCAATTTTTCATATGGATATTGAATAGTTACAGGTAAACGGTTTGCGTGGGATAAGGTAATCATAAAACCTTGACCAATGTACCTTGCCGTGCGTACTGTTTGTTGACCATAATGGATGAAACCTGTTACCATAGGGAACATATAGTAAATATTAAAAATGAGATTTTGTTTCTTTCTCTTGTTTGAGACAAAAAGGTAATTAGAGTAAATATCAAATAGTCTTTTTTTTTACACTTTATAATGAAAGGAGTTGGGAAGAAGTTGTTAATAATAGATTACCTAAAGAAATAGGTAAAAGAAATTTCCATCCAAGATTTAATAATTGGTCCATTCTTAGTCTAGGTAAAGTCCATCTTGTTGCTATAGGAATGAACAAGAACAAAAAAGTTTTAGCTAATGTAATGAAAATACCTAGTGTTGTTCCAAAGACTCCATCTCCATCCAATTTTATTATTTCAAAAAACTCAGGAATGAATATGTATGGGATAGACAAATTCCAACCACCTAAATAAAGAACTGTTACAAATAATGAAGAGACTAATAGATTTAGATAAGAAGCAACATAAAATAAACCAAATTTAATACCAGAATATTCGGTTTGATAACCTGCTACTAATTCTTCTTCTGCTTCTGGTAAATCAAAAGGCAATCGCTCGCATTCTGCGAGAGAAGAAATTATAAAAATAATAAACCCTATAGGTTGCCTCCACAAATTCCACCCCCAAAAACCATATTTTGACTGTGCCTCAACTATATCAACGGTACTTGAACTGTTAGATAATCATAGTCGATGATAAGATCACTCTTGTCATCGCTGTTACAGAACCGTACATGAGATTTTCACCTCATACGGCTCCTCAGGAGCCATACATAAATTTAAGGATCTAAGTTAAATTTTAATATTGATATCCTTGTAGGATAGAGAAAATAAAAATAAATCGAAAGATCCTAAATTAAGCCAATGGAATTCTGTCTGCAATACTATAAAAAGTGCGTCAGAATTGATCTTATCTTTTAACTTAACTAATTTTTTTATTAATACCTTAATTCTTGAATAAAATACTTTATTTTACCAATAAAAAAATAATAAAAAACAAACAAATTAAACATTCATTCATGACTTAGGCCATGATAAAACTTGCATTTCCATGGATAAAAAGAGTTTTTTTATATATAGTATATATAGATTTTTTTTCGTCACTCTATATTTCTTCTTTATATTTAGGTTTAAAAAAGTTAAAGGATTACTTCGTTCCTGATAGTCATTTACTTAATGGGTGGATAGGAGTATACTCTGGATCGGAATTTGTGAGAGTACTACTTGATAATTTCTACCAATTTAGAGCCTCAATTAGTATTTCTTTTATGTAAAAAAGTTCTCTTAGGAGAACTTACATAATCTCTATTACAAATCCTTTGTGTACTTTGGTGTTCCTAATCATCCACTTATTTTTGTTCAATCTATAGAGTAATAAAGAGAAAAAGTTTTTTATGATAGTAAAACCCCCATAGAGTTGTTCTTTTTAACCCGCTTCAAGTCATGCTTATTAATTAATCAATCTTGGGGGGGAAACAGCCTTGACTGTTTATTTTCGTTTAACCCTTGTACATAGGAAATGAGATTCAAATTTTTGACTGCGAATTTCTAAGCTGTTTTTTTCACTCATCTAACTATCTGGTTTAGTTTAGCAACCCGAACAGTGAATAAAAAATTAAGATATCTATTCAATACATTTAAATTTTAAAAATTGTATTTTTCGAAATCTAAAAATAAATGGGTGCAGGCTTATGCCTTAACGAATCACACGTAGAGATATTGATAATACACATAGAGTTAATGGTATTTCATAACTAATTGATTGGGCAGCAGCCCGTAGACCACCTAAAAAGGAATATTTATTGTTTGATCCATATCCTGACATAAGAAGTCCAATAGGCGCAATACTTGAAATCGCGATCCATAAAAAAACCCCAATACTGAGATCGGCTAGAACAAGCCGATAACCAAAAGGAATTACCGAATAACTTAGTAGAATTGATATGACGGCTATCGAAGGCCCAATACTAAATAAACGTATATCCCCTCGAGATGGAAGAAGGTTCTCTTTAAAAAGTAGTTTTGTTCCGTCTGCTAAAGCTTGAAGAATTCCCAAAGGACCAGCATATTCAGGCCCAATACGTTGTTGTATACCCGCAGATATTTCTCTTTCTAACCACACGATTACTAATACGCCTATTGTGATTCCCAAGACGAGAATCACAATCGGTAAAAGTATCCATATAGTCCCATAAACCTCTTTTAAGGATTCCAATCTGGAAAAGGAATTGATAGTTTGGATTTCTGTTGTATCAATTATCATTTCAACGATCAACTTCTCCCATAATGATATCTATGCTACCTAATATCGTCATAATATCAGCCAATTTCATTTTTTTAACTAACTGAGGCAGAATTTGCAAATTGATAAAACCAGGTGGGCGGATTTTCCATCTCCAAGGAAAAACGCTCTGATCTCCGATCAGAAATATTCCCAACTCTCCTTTTGGGGCTTCGACTCTCACATAAAGTTCTTGTTTCGACAATTCAAAAGCAGGAGACGGCTTTTTACTAATGAATCTATATTCAAAATCATTCCATTCAGGATATTTTATTCTATCAAACCGTCGGATTTCTAAATTTTCATAAGGACCCCCTGGAATTCCTTCTAGAGCTTGTTGAATAATTTTGATAGATTCTGCCATTTCACCGATTCGTACTAAATAACGAGCTAATGAATCTCCTTCTTTTTGCCATTGGGCTTCCCAATCAAATTCTTCGTAACACTCATACTGATCAACTTTACGAAGATCCCATTGTATTCCGGAAGCTCGTAGCATTGGTCCCGATAAACCCCAATTTATTGCCTCTTCTCCACCAATAATACCTACCCCCTCAACTCGTTTTAAAAAAATAGGATTTCGCATAATCAGGTTTTGGTATTCAACAAGTCCCGTTAAAAAATAATCACAAAAATCTAAACATTTATCTATCCACCCATAGGGTAGATCAGCAGCTACTCCTCCAATACGAAAATAATTATGCATCATTCTCATACCGGTAGCAGCTTCAAATAAATCATATACTAATTCTCTTTCTCTGAAAATATAAAAAAAGGGAGTCTGCGCGCCAATATCTGCCATAAAAGGGCCGAGCCATAACAAATGCGAAGCTATACGACTTAACTCCAACATAATAACTCTGATATAGCTAGCCCTTTTAGGTATTTGAATATTTCCTAATTGTTCGGGTCCATTTACAGTTATTGCTTCTGTGAACATAGTAGCTAAATAATCCCAACGTGTTACATAAGGTAGATACTGTATAATTGTTCGGTTTTCCGCAATTTTTTCCATCCCTCTGTGTAAATAACCTAATACCGGTTCACAGTCAATAACATCTTCACCATCTAAAGTAACGATGAGTCGGAGAACGCCATGCATTGATGGGTGGTGAGGGCCCATATTGACTATCATGAGGTCTTTTCTTGTAGTTGATCCAGTCATAGGTTTTTATTTTTTCCCGATTCATTCTTTCATGAATCCTTTTTCCATGAATTGTTGAAAACAAAAAGAAGTTCATCAAAACTCAAGATTTAATAAATAATTCAAAACGACTCTTCAAATTAACGTGTTTTTAGATCTCGAATGTTCAATTGACTTATTAATTCTTTATAACGTATTCTATTTTTATTTGACAAATAAACTAGTAGCCTTTGACGTTTTCCCAGAATTTTTCGTAGACCCTTCTGAGATGAAAAATCTTTTTTATGTAATTCCAAATGTGAGGTAAGTCTTCGTATCTTAGTGGTAAAACAGAATACTTGAAATTCAACAGATCCTCTCTTTTCTTCTTTTTTTTCATGCGAAATAACAGATATGAATGCATTTTTTGTCATAAATTCTTAATCTTCCTTTTTTTACCAAATATGAAATTTTCCCAATCCGTAATAATAATGCCAGCTATTTTAATCTCGTATACATATATTATCGAGACATAAATTTATTTTTATTTTAAGCGTGGATACATATGTATTCTTAATATACTAAAACGACTACCGTTATTAGTATCAAACCAATAACGATTCATGCCGGCTAAATCTTCTAATCGATAGTTAGGCCAAAAAAAGATTTTTAATTTTATAAACAGGGTTTTTTCGCGACCAAGATTTTTACTTTCATTACAAAATTGACTACAGTTTTTTAGCTCATTCCCCTTGTAAGATATGGTGTTTTTATACAAAGCATTATCTTTTTTATTTCTTGAATTCAAACAAATTAGAATTCTCAATTTTCTACGACGTCTAGTCGATAAAAGAGTTTCAGGAACAAACAAATCAAAATACCTTTTGGTTCTTTTTTTCGTCACTCTTTGATGTGTTGGAATTGATTCATCTAGATTTTTCTTATCAACATTTTCGATATATTTTTTTTTATTATTTTGATGTTTACTCTTATGAACCAACGAAATACCTAGGGTTTGATACAAAATAAATTGACCATCATCTTTTACAGACAGACGAATTGGTTCAATAAGCAATATCCCCCCATTTATCAATTGTGAAAGAGTAGAATCTTTCTGAATTCGCATTATATCCATATTTATTTCTCTTCTTTCAATCGAGGATATTGTAATTTCTCTTGGATTTGTCAATCTAAGCAGGAAACAATAGACTTTTATATTATTGATTATTTTTTGATTCAAAGAATTATTCCATTTCAATTGAAAAAGCAAATAACTTTTAAGTAAAGAATCCAGTTCTGTTTCTGTACTACTCCTTTTTTTTTTTCTACGATTTTTCATATCTGATCCTCGGGAATTTTCTTCAATATCTTTTTGTTGGTTTGAGAGAAGGGATTCAGAATTTTCTTGAACATCCGATCCAAGAGCTCCTTGACTTACGAGTTCTTTTTCGTCTTGATTCCTATTTTCTAATTCAAAATATTTTTTTTTATTTGGTGTGATAGATCTTATAAAAGGATTCGCTTTTTTCTTTCTATTGATGTTTTTATTTTCAATAAACTTGTCACTTAGATTACAATTTGAAAAAAGTAAATTCATTGGTATAACCCATGGTTTCATTTTATATGCATTATAAAGTAAGAAAAATTCTGGGAAGAACCAAAATTCAAGATTTGATATTGGACGACTTAGTATTTCTTCATTCATTCCCATCCAATCAAAAAGGTTTTTTTTTCGATCGGATCGGTTGATTTCGGCAGAAGTTGTGTGATAAAAAAGATCTTTCGTATTGATTTTATCAACAATTTGATAATTTTTATGTTCAGATTCAGTCTTAGTATTTTTATTACTATTAGTACTTATATTGATCCAAGCCTGAATGTCGACTTTATTTCTAATAGAAAAGTCGATAATTTTCCAATCAAAATATTTTCTATCTGGATTTTTATCTATATCCGTAATCGTATTTATTCCCAAATAATTAGTGATAGGGATACTCCACTCCATATGAATTAAATTTTTTTTTTCTATGTTATAATTATAAGACAATTCTTTATTTTTTTTTATTGGTAATGGTTTCCTATAATTATAGGAATCTTTTTTATCTTCATAAAAAATAAAATTATATGCTAATATATCATATCTATAGTTTTTTTTTTTTTTATTGTTGGGGGGTTGATCGGGCAAGAACCATAAAGCGTTTTCATAATTTTTTGTATTTTTAGAATTTAGGAATTCGTCTTTTTGATATGAATTCCATTTGTCGTTTTTTTGGAAATTTTTATTTTCGCCCTCACAATGTTCAGTGACTCGATTGTACCATTTATGCGGTAATAATCGAAACCATTTTATCTGAGCTAAATCGTATTGAGAATTACTTTTAAATTTTAACCAGTTTTTCCATTGATTAAGTACAGAATTTGTAAGGGTTTTAATTTTTAGTTCAGAATGATTTATTCCTTGTATTCCAAAATACTCTTTTATTTCATTTTTAAGAAATAAAGAAGTTTCGGGATACTGAAGGACAGATTTTAACTTATATAAGTTAACCATTTTGACTTGTGATAATTTGTAAAATACATAGGCTTGTGATAAATAAGATAAATCTGAAAAAATCTTCGAATTTTTATTAATAATATAAATATACAAAAATGATTTTTTTATAAGCGAAATAAATTGAATTGTTTTTTTATTTATTTTTGCAATTTTATTTATTTTTGCAATCTGTTCGTGATTTGTTTGATTATTCGAAATATATTTTTGAATCAATTTTTTTGCTAAAAGTTGTATATTAATTCGAGGAATATTAATAAGATATAGAAATATATCTACGTATACCCTTTCTTTAACAAATTTAAAAAAAAAAATTGATTTACGAATTAATCGAGTATTTCTTCTTTTTACTATCTCACCAAGATTTTTTGGTGAGTCGGATCTTGTAGTACCATAATGTGTCTTGGTAGGATTAAAATTCACATTTTTAGTTTGTAATCTTTTTTTTTTTTCACTTGAAATATTTTTAATTTTTTTTTTAATTGCCTTTATTCTATTAACTAGGTCTTTCTTTTTTTGTTCTGCTACTGAATCTGAATAATTTATCCAATCACTAAATTGAGTTTGAGTTGATGATTCACTAATCGTATGATTGATGATTGTCGAATCTTTTTTTATTTGACTAGATTCTTCTTTCAATACAAAAACTAAAATTGGATTTACTGTTAATTTTTTTATTATTTTTTTTTTTAACAATAGGAGGTTTTGAATAATCCATTTTTTTGTTTCGATTGGAACCCTTAGAAAAAATATAATGTGTTCTTTGACAATTTTTAAAACTTGAACCCACTTTTTTATCAATTTTATAAAATTTTTATCGAGTTCTTTAAAAATAGGTTGAAAAAAAGAAGGCCGTTTTCGAGGCGAACCGAAAGGAAGTTCAGTTTCCATTCCCAAAACTGTTAAATAACAAAAATTCTCTTTTTGGTTTTGTTCTTCTTCTTTCATTTGATCCCCATAGGTCAAAGGTTCTATCATAGATCTGCGCCAAGGTTTTAGGCAAAAAGGATAGAGTATTTTAATCTGAATACCATCTTTTAACCAGTTTTTAGGAAATTCGTTTTCTGATAATTGAACACCATTATAGGTACATTTAACATGCATTTCTCTATTCCACTCTTTGAAATCTTCAGACCACTCCGGAAGTTGGAATAAAAAAATACGACCTAGATTTTTGGATATTATCAAAAAAGGCAATATAACATATTTTCTAAAAATTGACTGAGTTACTAACGTTAAACCCCTCATTATTTGAGCAAATATAATTCTATCCCAGGCTTCGGCTATTTTTATTCGTGCATTTTCTTTTCTTTTTTTTTCTTCTCTTTTGAACTCTTTTTTTTTATCTTTTTCCTTTTTTATTGCTTTTTCTGTATAATCGTAAATTTTAAATTCTGATTTTTTTACCATAGAATTTTTTAAAATTCCTTTAATTAGTCGGGAAATCTTAACAGAAAATAAAGAGGATTTATCTACTCTGTCTAAAAAAAGGGGTGAATGTATATTTGCTTGAAATAATTTCCAAATA